TTAAGAATTAGAATATTTTTCGTCTAAATGGCAAAACCCCATTCCATTTTTCTGATGATGTTTTTGAAAAATGCAGTTCATTGATCCATCCGCCCGTTGCTCGATAGTATCTATCGATACTTTCAAAGTAAAGTTAGAAGAGTAAAGTTAGAAGAAAGAAGAAATCACTCAATTTCCTAGATGACATACTATCCTCAAATAATAATAAAACCTTAGTATTTTTTTGTATCTCATCAAAAATGGAAATTTTTCTAAGTTTATTGAAGAAGTTCTATTTACTCAATAAACCTCGCTCTCTTTTGTTTGCCCACTATTTTACTATTCTATTTTATACTATTTTACTATTCTATTTTATATTAAATAATATAATATTATGTAATATATATAAAAAAGTTCTGATATTTTTTTTTTGAAAAATTCAAAACTTAGACTAGTAATCTTTGACGAACAGGATAAAGAATTTTTTTTTCTTTCGACACAAGAAAGAGATGTGGAAAATTCCTTTTCTTGTGTCGAATACTAATGAATAATCGTCCCTATAATTTTGTGTTCCACGCATTTATCCGTTCTATTCCCCGCTTACTTATGTCTAGTATCTAGTCGAATTTTATTCGATTAGAATAGAAAACACTATTAATGTATTTTATATTTATGACATTGAAATGTGATAATAGTAACATAATAATACCACCCTAATTTGGATTCAAAAAAAGTAAAAAGTCTTCTTCACAATCTACATACTATGACTAGGAATGCAGTACAAGGAATGAGTATAAAAAAGCAAAAGGCTTTTCATAATATCCATTTTTTATCATAAAGAGTCGTCAAAAATAATTTTGTTATTTTTACGTTATGAGCTCAATGTCGATAAATCCGCGAGTCTAGAAATTCATTTCTGACAATTGAACCTTCTCGAACTGTTTCTTTTTAAGAACCAAAAAGATTTGTGCCAAAATAACAGATGCCAAGAAGAACAAAAGGCCTTGGACACGTAAGGGATCTTGAAGTACTATTTCTGCATCTCCCTGACCAAATCCGCCCACATTAGGATTACTCGTCAACGGTTGATCCAATTTGATAGATTCGCCTTCTGAAACAAGAAGTTCTGGCCCTGGAGGGATAATATCAACCACTTGACGTCCATCCGATGCATCCGCTATGGTTATTTCGTAACCCCCTTTTTCTTTTCGTATTATTTTACCTACTATACCTGCTGATGTAGCATTATAAACTGTATTGTTACTTTTGCTCCCGTCGGGATAAATCTGACCCCTTCCCCTGTTTCCGCCTACATATATAGGATATTTTAAGAAGTGAACCTCTTTCGTAGTAGCGGGGTCCGGGGAAAGGATAGGAAAGGTTATTTCACTATATTTCTGACCAGGAACGGGGCCTATCACAAGAATATTTTTTTTATTGGGGCGATAGCTCTGAAAAGACAGATTGCCTATCTTTTCTTTTATCTCGGGGGAAATCCGATCAGCAGGAGCTAATTCAAAACCCTCTGGTAAAATAAGAACAGCCCCTACATTCAAAGCACCCTTTTTACCATTAGCAAGAACTTGTTTTAGTTGCATATCATAAGGGATTCGAACAACTGCTTCAAATACAGTATCTGGAAGTACCGTTTGTGGAACTTCAATATCCACGGGCTTATTAGCTAAATGGCAATTGGCACATACAATACGACCAGTCGCTTCTCGCGGATTTTCATAACCCTGCTGTGCAAAAATGGGATATGCACTTGAAATGGATGGCCGAGTTATGATATATATCATGAGCGATACGGAAATGGATCGAGTAATTTGTTCCTTTATCCAAGAAAAAGTCTTTCTAGTTTGCATGGTCCAACCATTGAGCCCAAAAATGTCTACAATAAATTTGGTAGGTCGCTAACCTAGTTCCCTATCCGCAATTCTGCTATTTACTGGAATAATTTTACTGGAATAAATAATATTAATATATAGAATAAATCTTTGGGATGGGTAGAAAAATAAAGAGTAAGTATGATTTTACATGCTTTGCTTCTGTACAACTACAAAGTAAGAAACGTTAGAATTGAATTGGATTAATATCAGTAGATCCTTTTTTAATCATTCATTGAATGATAAATCACTACAAGTGACGGAGAAACACGATTTAAATAACGAAAAATCCAAAATTTAAATAGAGTATCTAGAATGACTGGAAAAGTAGAAACAAGACCAGAGATAATTTGATCATTATGAGCAAATCCAAAATCTTTGTAGACAAAGCCAATCATTAGTTCCCAACCATGGGGCGAATGGAATCCGATACATAAATCTGTTAATAAAAGAATCGAAAAAGCCTTTATTGTGTCACTTAAGTTATATAGGAATTCCTGAGCCCAAGAGTTAAGAATAACAAGTTCTTTATTACCCAAAATTGAATAACCACTTAGAATAACGAAACAGATTATATTTGTCAAGAAGTGCAAAATCGTATGGATATGATCCTCATTGTGTATCTTGATTAATTGGAGCGTTTCTTTGTGGATTCCTATACGAAGGTTTTGTAGATGTGTCTCCGAGTATTCCTTGATCATTTCCTCCAAAAGAAAGATTTCCTCCAATTCTATGAATTTTTGGAGAATATTTTTTTCTTGAATATCATTCAAAAAAATTTCAGATTGCCTAGTATTCCACCAATAAGTAACCCAAGATTCCAGACTTTTATTAAATGAGAGAGAAATCCACCAGGGCAAAAATACTACAGATGCAAGATATAAAAGAGGGTTGAATGCTTTCTTTTTTGACATTTTTTCATTTCGTCTATGAATTTTTAATGAACCGACCTCATTAGTTGACTCTACGCCATCCAATATTTATCTCATGCATGAGTTCTATTACAAAGTATCGAACTTATGAATCTATTCACTGTTTTGTTTTGTGGTTGTTACGTTACGTATACGTCTTCTTTGACTAGAAAGAATGAGCGTTATGAAGAAACTTCAGTTAAGTTATGGTATAGAAAAGGGGGACTCTTTAGTTTTTCCTTACTGCTGAGAAAGCATTCACTCTCTCAGCTCATTTCTCAAAATACTTCAATCGGTACACGCAAGAAATAGGCCAATTCGGCAGCTTTTTGTTCGATTTCCCGTGGAGTAACATTCTCATCAGTACGAGTCAAGGGAATGGCCCCCTGGCCTCTGATATCCATATAAAGGACACGGCGAGCATAAATACCCTCTTTAACTTCTATTCTGACAGACTGAATATCCTTTATAGGGAATCGGAGGAAGATGCGACGATTTTTTCCAGGGAATCCCCAACGAAAAATACACACCATTCCTTCTTTTCTATCGAATCGATCATAACCACCCCCTACATTCCACGAAATTGTGCACCACAAATAGGAGCTAATAAAGAGACCCGCGATCCCATAGAACGACATCACAATCCCTTGTGGAAAAAAAAGGATTTGCTGAGACGGAAATAAAGATATCAAGTTTCTCCCAAGATAACTGGAAGTTCCAACCAATAAGAATCCTAATGAACCTAAAAAAAGGATAATGGCCCAGCAGAAATTACTTGTTTTTCGCGACCCCGTTATAGGTTGTATCCATATATGTTCTGATCGACAACTCATACTTGATCTGGTTTCGTTTTATTGGAATTGAGAGAATACCCTAGACTTTACTCTTTTTGTTTCCGAAGTAACTCTCATCAACTAGTACTAGTTTGATGTGAACCTTTAAGAGTAATTTATCAAATTGGTTAGATCTAAAATAAAAAAAAAAAAAATACCCTTCGTATGATCCCATCAATATACATATATCAATATACATATAGATGTACCGATTTTACAGTTCAGCCATCCGGCGATCCTGAGATTTTTTCAAATAGATAGAATTCCTTTACCCCCATATCATCTTTCTACAGGCCAAAGAGCCCCTTTTCGACGGAAACGCCGCATGTTATACCTTCTTTTCTTACACTAAATAGGTATCTGCGTTATGATACAAGTCTTAGTTTTGAAAAAAAAAAATGGATCAGAGTTGGGCCCATCAGATCTAAACAGTCTTATTTTTTTGAACATGAAGAAATAAAGAAGCCATTGCCATTGCCGGAAATACTAAGCCTACTAAAGGCACCAAAACAGAGGGAAAGTCGAAAGTTGTCATATAAAGGATACCTCAATTTACTATTTGTACCTGTTATTATTTATATTAATTATTAATTATATTAATATTATAAAGATAAAGATTAGTATAAATCTAAGTATATATCTAAGTGAGTATAGAAGGTACAAAAGCATATATCATATCTATAGTTTCTATATTCTAGAATTCTATATTTGGATTATATATACATACGTAAGACGTAGAACAAAAATTTTTTATTTTCCTAGAATTTAACGAAAATAAGAATTCACTATTTTTCTTGTTGATAGAGGCCTCTTAACTGAATTAGTAATCAAGAATATAGATAAAAAGGAGTTATCCACAACTTTTGATTTCTTTTTACAATTTAGATCTTATGTCAACAAAGAAACCCCATTCATATTCGTTTTACTTGGATTCTGATAAACTAACTATTTGTTTGCTACAAATAAAAAAGGAACTTAATGCTCTATTGAATTTTGATTCAAAGGAAAGAAAGCGTGGAGCTGAAATAACTCACTCAGAACGCTTTTTAAAGGATTACGTGGTACGATTAGATCGAATAAGCCCTTCTGGAATAAATATTCAGCCGCCTGTGAACCTTCAGGTACTGTTTTATTCAATGTTTGTTCAATTACTCTTTTACCCGCAAATGCAATATAGGCATTGGGTTCGGCAATAATGATATCTCCCAACATACCAAAACTCGCAGTTACCCCCCCTGTAGTAGGAGATGTAAGAATTGGTACATAGAATAACTTTTTATTTGATTGATAATCATATAAAGCAGAAGATATTTTAGCCATTTGCATTAAACTCAAACTTCCCTCCTGCATACGCGCCCCCCCGGAAGCACATACTATAATAAGAGGGAGAA